AATACAGGAATTTATGGGTTCAATGCGAGAATTGTTATGAATTAAATTATAAGAAATTGTTTAAGTCAAAAATGAATATTTGCGAACAATGTGGATATCATTTGAAAATGAGCAGTTTGGATAGACTCAAACTTTTGATTGATCCGGGTACTTGGTATCCTATGGATGAAGACATGATATCTCTGGACCCCATTGAGTTTCATTCAGAGGAGAAACCTTATAAAGATCGTATCGACTTTTATCAAAAAAAGACAGGATTACCGGAAGCTGTTCAAACGGGCATAGGTCAGCTAAACGGTATTCCCATAGCAGTTGGGGTCATGGATTTTCAGTTTATGGGGGGTAGTATGGGATCCGTAGTAGGGGAGAAAATAACCCGTTTGATCGAGTATGCTACCCACCAATTTCTACCCCTTATTATAGTATGTGCTTCCGGGGGGGCACGCATGCAAGAAGGAAGTCTGAGCTTGATGCAAATGGCTAAAATATCTTCTGCTTTATATGATTATCAATCAAATAAAAAGTTATTCTATATATCCATCCTTACATCTCCCACTACTGGTGGGGTGACAGCCAGCTTTGGTATGTTAGGCGATATTATTATTGCCGAACCAAATGCCTATATTGCATTTGCAGGTAAAAGAGTAATTGAACAAACATTGAATAAGACAGTACCCGAGGGTTCGCAGGTGTCTGAATATTTATTCCATAAGGGCTTATTTGATCCAATCGTACCACGTAATCTTTTAAAAGACGTTATGAGTGAATTTTTCCAACTCCACACTTTCTTTCCTTTGAATCAAAATTCACTCAAGTAGGACTTTCCCTTTTTTTTATTTTAATTTTATAGAAAGTAATAATCAGCAAGATAACGAAAGTAATTTATTCCTTACGCGAGAGCGGGCGGGACAAATCAAAAAAAAATTCATGTTCGTTTCTTTATGTATAATTCAAATAGAAATAAATATGAATTCTATATTTTCCCTTTTAGTTTTACTAATAATCCTTGTTGGGTCGGATTCGAACGAATCTTTTGGTATTTATTAAGAAATCCTTTCTTTATAAAAATTGAAATGAAATTAAAGAACAAGAAAAAAAAGAATAAAATAAAGACTACAAAAATCGATTATCATACATATCATATACATAGATATAGTTCATATAGTTTATGTAGAAATATGAACAATATGAATAAGGCTATTTATTAAGTATTATATTAAATTAAGTTCTAAATTTTCTATTCAGTTAGCAGGTTATTCGATAGACTTAGTATAATAATATACGATACAAATTCAAATTTTGATAAGATAATTTCTAATATAAGATGTCCCTATTTTATAACAACGTAACAATTAATGTAACAATAACAGGTATAAAAAAAGGTATAAATAGTAAATTGAGGTACCGTTACTATGACAATTCTAAATTTACCCTCTATTTTTGTCCCCTTAGTGGGCCTAGTAATTCCGGCATTTGCAATGGCTTCTTTATTTCTTCATGTACAAAAAAACAAGATTGTTTAAATTCGACGGGACAAAATCTCATTCATTGTTTTAAGACGTAATTAGACTTGCATTATAACACAAATACAAATAATATAGTTAGTGAAATAGGGTATAATATGTTACTTCCCACAAACATAAATGAACGGCAGTTGGAAACACGATCGATATGGGTAAACGAATTAGAGTTATTTTCAATGAAACTTTAATATGAAAGTATTAAATGGGGGGTCATATGGTTATATGTAAATATCTAGAATAAGATCATACGAAGGAGATGCCATTTTTTTGAAGGTTCATATAAGAAAAGGGCTGGTTGATGAGCGTTACTTCGTAAACAAAAATAGGAAAGTCAAATTGGGATTATTCTATCAATTCCAATAAAATGCAACTAAATCTAGTATGAATTGGCGATCAGACCGTATATGGATAGAACTTATAACAGGCTCCCGAAAACTAATTAATTTCTACTGGGCCTTTATCCTTTTTTTAGGTTCGTTAGGATTCTTAGTGGTTGGAATTTGTAGTTATCTAGATAGTAATTTTAGATCTTTATTTCCGTATCAACAAATCCTTTTTTTTCCACAAGGAATCGTGGTGTCCTTCTATGGGATAGCAGGTCTCTTTATTAGTTCCTATTTGTGGTGCATAATTTCGTGGAATATAGGTAGTGGTTATGATAGATTCGATAGAAAAGAAGGAACAGTTTGTATTTTTCGTTGGGGATTTCCCGGAAAAAATCGTCGTATCTTTCTCCGATTCCTTATGGAAGATATTCAGGCCATACGAATCGAAGTTAAAGAGGGTATTTCTACTCGTATTGTCTTTTTCCTTTATATGGAAATCAGGGGCCAGGGGTCTATTCCATTAATTCATATTGATGAGAATTTGACTCCACGAGAAATTGAACAAAAAGTCGCGGAATTGGCCTATTTCTTGCGTGTACCAATTGAATTGAAATGAAGATTTTTTTATTTTCTTATTTCGTCTTCATTTAAAAGGGACTTTGATTCTATTTCTGTATTCGTTATAGATTAAAAGCCTAACAAAAACAAAATACTTTGTACGTAATAGAATCCAAATATTGGAGCGTGTAGAGTCAACAAGTGAGATGGGGTGTATTCCTTAACAATTCATTAAATGAAAAAATGACAAAAAAGAAAGTAGTTATTCACATTCTATCTCTTATATCTTTAGTATTTTTTCCCTGGTGGATCTCTCTCTCATTTAATAAAAGTATGGAATCATGGTCTATTAATTGGTGGAATAAAAGACAATCTGAAACCCTTTTGAATGATATTCAAGAAAATAGTATTTTAGAAAAATTCATAGAATTAGAGAGACTACTACTGTTGGACGAAATGATAAATGAATCTTCAGAAACACATATGCAAAAGCTTAATATAGGAATCCATAAAGAAACGGTTCAATTAATCAAGATGTATAACCAAGACCATATGAATACGATTTTGCACTTCTCAATAAATATAATGTCTTTCATTATTCTAAGTATTTATTCAATTCTGGGTAATGACGAGCTTGTTATTCTTAACTCTCGGGTTCAGGAATTCCTCTATAATTTAAACGATACAATAAAAGCTTTTTCCATTCTTTTAGTAACTGATTTATGTATCGGATTCCATTCGCCCCACGGTTGGGAACTAATGATTGACTCTATCTACAACGATTTTGGATTTGATCATAACGATCAAATTATATCTGTTCTTGCTTCCACTTTTCCAGTTATTCTAGATACAATTTTTAAATATGGTATCTTCCACTATTTAAATCGTATATCCCCGGCACTTGTATTGATTTATCACTCAATGGCTGAATGAAAAATGATTTAAGCCGGGGATAATGTTTGTTACTTTTTTTGTTTTGTCCATAAATAAAGCATTCCAAATCCTGTTTACTCTTTCTATTTCTTTAAATTTGATATTTACACTGATTCAAGAGATTATTCCTATATTCCAATAAGAATTTTCCAGTAAATAGCAGAATCATAGATAGGGAATTATACAAGTGACCTACCTACTTTATTGTAGAAATTGTCCGTATCAACTATTGGACCATGCAAATGATAAATACCCGTTCTTGGATAAAGGAAAAAAAGATTCGATACATTTACGTATTGCCCATAATATATATAATTATAATAACTCAGGCATCCATTTCAAAAGCATATCCCATTTTTGCGCAACAAGTTTATGAAAATCCACGAGAGGCAACGGGTCGTATTGTATGTGCCAATTGTCATTTAGCTAATAAACCTATAGATATTGAGGTTCCCCGGGCGGTACTTCCCGATACTGTATTTGAAGCAGTTGTTCGAATTCCTTATGATACAAAACTGAAACAAGTTCTTTCAAATGGTAAAAGAGGGGCCTTGAGTATTGGGGCTGTTCTTATTTTACCTGAGGGATTTGAATTAGCCCCCCCCGATCGTATTTCTCCTGAGATGAAGGAAAGGACAATGAATCTATCTTTTCAGAGCTACCGCCCCACTAAAAAAAATATTCTTGTGATGGGTCCTGTTACCGGTCAAAAATATAGTGAAATTTCCTTTCCTATTATTTCCCCAGATCCCTATACTAATAAGGATGTTCACTTCTTAAAATATCCCATATATGTAGGCGGGAATAGGGGAAGAGGTCAGATTTATCCTGATGGTAGCAAAAGTAACAATACAATTTATAATGCTACAGCAGCAGGTATAGTAAGTAGAATTATACGAAAAGAAAGGGGGGGGTATGAAATAACCATAGTGGATACATCGGATGGACGTCAAGTAGTTGATATTATCCCTCCAGGACCAGAACTACTTGTTTCGGAGGGGGAATCCATCAGACTTGATCAACCATTAACAAGTAATCCTAATGTAGGTGGATTTGGTCAGGGAGATGCAGAAATAGTACTTCAAGATACATTACGTGTGCAAGGTCTTTTGCTCTTCTTGGCCTCTGTTATTTTGGCACAAATCTTTTTAGTTCTTAAAAAGAAACAGTTCGAGAAAGTTCAATTGTCTGAAATGAATTTCTAGATTTTACGATTTCTCAAGTTCGTAAAAAAAAATCAAACAAATTCTATTTTTGTTTTTCAACCTTTCAATCAAAATTTTATTTATTGAATAAATTTCAATTGAACTTTGTCAATATGAAATGAAAGAAACTCTTAAAAGTTTGGATTGATATTCTCAAAGAGCAGATGGTCTGAATCAACCAATGAAGCTCAGTTTTAAAAAATATCATTAGAAAAAAAGTGTTGGAGAAAGAAAAAGGGTTCGGAACCATAAAAGAGGCGTTTTGCCATTTAATTAATATTTTTTTATATGAAATCAAAATTATAGATATAAGATCTATTATGATTATTAAGTAAGAACCCAACGAACTGCCCTCGTTTTAAACAAATAAAATAAATAAGGGAGATCGTCGTTGAGTTCTTACGTTTTCAGGTCTACAAATCAGTTCATATGATTATTACAGAGATGAGCCCAAT